GCTTCTCGTGGATTTTCATAACCCTGCTGTGCAAAAATGGGATATGCACTTGAAATGGATGGCCGAGTTATGATATATATCATGAGCGATACGGAAATGGATCGATTTATTTGTTCCTTTATCCAAGAAAAAGTCTTTCTAGTTTGCATGGTCCAACCATTGAGCCCAAAAATGTCTACAATAAATTTGGTAGGTCGCTAACCTAGTTACCTATCCGCAATTCTGCTATTTACTGGAATAATTTACTGGAATAAATAATATTAATATTTAATATATAGAATAAATCTTTCGGATGGGTAGAAATATAAAGAGTAAGTATGATTTTACATGCTTTGCTTCTGTACAACTACAAAACAACTACAAAGTAAGAAACGTTAGAATTGAATTGGATTAATATCCGTAGATCCTTTTTTAATCATTCATTGAATGATAAATCACTACAAGTGACGGAGAAACACGATTTAAATAACGAAAAATCCAAAATTTAAATAGAGTATCTAGAATGACTGGAAAAGTAGAGACAAGACCAGATATAATTTGATCATTATGAGCAAATCCAAAATCTTTGTAGACAAAGCCAATCATTAGTTCCCAACCGTGGGGCGAATGGAATCCGATACATAAATCTGTTAATAAAAGAATCGAAAAAGCTTTTATTGTGTCACTTAAGTTATATAGGAATTCCTGAGCCCAAGAGTTAAGAATAACAAGTTCTTCATTACCCAAAATAGAATAACCGCTTAGAATAACGAAACAGATTATATTTGTCGAGAAGTGCAAAATCGTATGAATATGATCCTCATTGTGTATCTTGATTAATTGGAGCGTTTCTTTATGGATTCCTATACGAAGGTTTTGTAGATGTGTCTCCGAGTATTCCTTGATCATTTCCTCCAAAAGAAGGATTTCCTCCAATTCTATGAAATTTTCTAGAATATTCTTTTCTTGAATATCATTCAAAAAAATTTCAGATTGCCTAGTATTCCACCAATAAGTAACCCAAGATTCCAGACTTTTATTAAATGAGAGAGAAATCCACCAGGGCAAAAATACTATAGATGCAAGATATAAAAAAGGGGTGAATGCTTTCTTTTTTGACATTTTTTCATTTCGTGTCTATGAATTTTTAATGAACCGACCTCATTAGTTGACTCTACGCCATCCAATATTTCTCTCATGTATGAGTTCTATTACAAAGTATCGAACTTATTAATCTATTCGCTATTTTTTTATTTGTGATTTCGGAGTTAGTCTTTGAATGTAGAAAGAATGTTGTGTAGATTTCCCTACACATAAAAGACCACAAAAATAGTTTTGTTTTGTGGTTGTTCCGTTACGTATACGTCTTCTTTGACTAGAATGAGCGTTATGAAGAAACTTCAGTTAAGTTATGGTATAGAAAAGGGAGATTCGTTAGTTTTTCCTTCCTGCTGAGAAAGCATTCATTCTCTCAGCTCATTTCTCAAAATACTTCAATCGGTACACGCAAGAAATAGGCCAATTCGGCAGCTTTTTGTTCGATTTCCCGTGGAGTAACATTCTCATCCGTACGAGTCAAGGGAATGGCCCCCTGGCCTCTGATATCCATATAAAGGACACGGCGAGCATAAATACCCTCTTTAACTTCTATTCTGACGGACTGAATATCCTTTATAAGGAATCGGAGGAAGATGCGACGATTTTTTCCAGGGAATCCCCAACGAAAAATACACACCATTCCTTCTTTTCTATCGAATCGATCATAACCACCCCCTACATTCCACGAAATTGTGCACCACAAATAGGAGCTAATAAAGAGACCCGCGATCCCATAGAAAGACATCACAATCCCTTGTGGAAAAAAAAGGATTTGCTGAGACGGAAATAAAGATATCAAGTTTCTCCCAAGATAACTGGAAGTTCCAACCAATAAGAATCCTAATGAACCTAAAAAAAGGATAATGGCCCAGCATAAATTACTTGTTTTTCGCGACCCCGTTATAGGTTGTATCCATATATGTTCTGATCGACAACTCATACTTGATCTGGTTTCGTTTTATTGGAATTGAGAGAATACCCTAGACTTTACTCTTTTTGTTTCCGAAGTAACTCTCATCAACTAGTACTTAGTTTGATGTAAACCTTTAAGAGTAATTTATCAAGTTGGTTAGATCTAAAATAAAAACATACCCTTCGTATGATCCCATCGATATATATATAGATGTACCGATTTTACAGTTCAGCCATCTGGCGATCCTGAGATTTTTTCAAATAGATAGAATTCCTTTACCCCCATATCATCTTTCTACAGGTCAAAGAGCCCCTTTCGACGGAAGCGCCGCATGTTATACCTTCTTACAATAAATAGGTATCTGCGTTATAATACAAGTCTTAGTTTTGAAAAAAAAAATGGATGAGAGTTGGGTCCATCAGATCTAAACAGTCTTATTTTTTTGAACATGAAGAAATAAAGAAGCCATTGCCATTGCCGGAAATACTAAGCCTACTAAAGGCACCAAAA